CTGAATATTTATTTCAGAAGGGCTTATTCGACCTAATCGTACCGCGCAATCTTTTAAAAAGTGTTCTGAGTGAGTTATTTAAGCTCCACGCCTTCTTTCCTTTGAATTCCAATTCAATCAAGTAGAGCGCACTAGGTTCAATTATTTTATTTGTAGCAAACAAGTAGTTAGCTTATCGGAATCAAAGTAACTAAGAATGGAGTTTTCTTTGGTGACCTAAGATCTAATTGTAGAAAGAATAAAAAGTTGCGGATAACTCTTTTTTTTTTTACCTAGATTCCCGATTACTAATTAAGAAGTCTCTATCAACAAGATAAAAACGTGAGTTCTTCCTTTCGTGAAATTAGGCAAATAAAACGCATTTCGTCTTACGTATATAATCAAATTCAAAAAATATAAAATATAGAAAAAATAGATATATAGTTTTGTATCTTTCTTCATCTCCCAAAAATCCCATTTTCACTAAAAATCCCGGCTGTGTCGCATTCTAACGAATCTTTCGATAATTTGTAAGAAACTCTTTCTTTATATTAAATTTGAAGACAAGAACAAAACACAAAGAAATGAAGAAAAATATTATCATATGTCTCTTTCATGTAGATAGATGAATAAGTCCATTTATTTAGTTCTACATTCCTTGGACTTATTCTATATACTCACTTAGATACTTATATCTCTAATAAGAATTTTCAAATTGAATTAATTAATAATAACTACGAATTCATAATAATTACAATTATTAATTATAATTAGTATAAATAAAAATATGCTATTAAAAAAAAAATAAAAACAGGTACAATTAAAAAAAAATTAAGAACAGGTACAAATAGTAAATCGAGGTACCCATTTTATGACAACTTTCAATTTTCCCTCTATTTTTGTGCCTTTAGTAGGCCTAGTATTTCCGGCAATTGCAATGGCTTCTTTATTTCTTCATGTTCAAAAAAACAAGATTGTTTAGATCTGAGGGGGCCCAATCTCATCCGTTTTTTTGAAACTTAGACTTGTAGCATAACACAGATATTTATTTCGGAAAATATGGTAGAACATGTGATTTCCGCCGAACATAAAGGAAAAAGCTCTTATGCCTGCAGAAAATGATCTATGGATAACTGAATTCTAGCTAGTTTCAAATAGATCAGGATCACTGGATGCCTAAAATGGAAAGTTGGTGGATCTATATGTATATCAATATGTATATTGGGATCATATGAAGGGTATGCTATTATTTTAGATCTAACCGATTTGATGAATTACTCCTAAAGGTTCCCATCAAACTAGTGCTAGTTCGCATTAAACTAGTGCTAGTTGATGAGAGTTCATTCGGAAACAAAACAAAAAAAGTAAAGTCAAAATCATTTGGGGTATTCTCTCAATTCTAATAAAATGCAATCGGATCAAGTATGAGTTGGCGATCAGAACATATATGGATAGAACTTATAACGGGGTCTCGAAAACTAAGTAATTTTTGCTGGGCCCTTATCGTTTTTTTAGGTTCATTAGGATTCTTATTGGTTGGAACTTCCAGTTATCTTGGTAGAAATTTGATATCTTTTGTTCCGTCTCAGCAAATTCTTTTTTTTCCACAAGGAATCGTGATGTCTTTCTACGGGATCGCAGGTCTCTTTATTAGTTCCTATTTGTGGTGCACAATTTCCTGGAATGTAGGTAGTGGTTATGATCGATTCGATAGAAAGGAAGGAATAGTGTGTATTTTTCGTTGGGGATTTCCTGGAAAAAATCGTCGTATATTCCTCCGATTCCTTATAAAAGATATTCAATCCGTTAGAATAGAAGTTAAAGAGGGTATTTATGCTCGTCGTGTCCTTTATATGGACATCAGAGGCCGGGGGGCTATTCCGTTGACCCGTACTGATGAGAATTTGACTCCACGAGAAATTGAACAAAAAGCCGCGGAATTGGCCTATTTCTTGCGCGTACCGATTGAAGTCTTTTGAGAAAAGGAACTGGGCTGAAGAACGAATGCCCTTTCGGCAGGAGGGAAAAAATGCAAGACAAGAATCCTGTTTTTTCTATAACTAAATGATACTTTAGATGCAGATAAATCATATCTTGTAAATTATTTTCTTTTTGTCAATCGACCTTTTTTTATCTTTTCCTTTGTGTTCTTTACTACCCAATAGTGGCTTTTCTTAATAATGCTAACTGGCCGTTTCTGTCTTGTTTTGCCGCTCACTTTTTTAATCATCACAATATCTTTCTCTCAATTATTCTATTCTTGACTATGGGGAATCGTTGGAATTATTGGATATTTTGATAGAAAAGGAGCTCTTTCGTCTCAAAATCTCAATAATATTCATTCCTTAAAGGACTTCTTTCGGTCATTCATCGAAAGGAGATACTTGTTTGGAATTTGATGAATTGAGATATCTGGAAACATGATTTTGTATTATTTCTTCAGTCGAATTCGAAGTGGAGTTTTAATCTATTTCTGTATTCTTTCTAGATTCAAACAAAATTACAAATAAAATAGATTCGTAGGTTTGATACCTTGTCTAGAACTCATGTTTGAAAGAAATATTTGATTACATAGAGTCGACAAATGAAGTGGGTTAATTCAAAATTCACAGGTGAAAAATGGCAAAAAAGAAAGCATTCACTCCTCTTTTGTATCTTGCATCTATAGTATTTCTTCCCTGGTGGATTTCTCTCTCATTTACTAAAAGTATGGAATCTTGGGTTACTAATTGGTCGAATACTGGTCAATCCGAAATTTTTTTGAATGATATTCAAGAAAAAAGTATTCTAGAAAAGTTCATAGAATTAGAGGAAATCCTCTTCTTGGAAGAAATGATCAAGGAATACTCGAAGACACAGCTACAAAAGCTTCCTATAGAAATCCACAAAGAAACGATCCAATTAATCAAGATACACAATGAGGATCGTATCCATACGATTTTGCACTTCTCGACAAATATAATCTGTTTTGTTATTCTAAGCGGTTATTCTATTTTAGGTAATGAAGAACTTGTTATTCTTAACTCTTGGGCTCAGGAATTCCTATATAACTTAAGTGATACAGTAAAGGCTTTTTTGATTCTTTTATTAACCGATTTATGTATCGGATTTCATTCACCCCACGGTTGGGAATTAATGATTGGTTCTGTCTACAAAGATTTTGGATTTGGTCATAATGATCAAATTATATCTGGTCTTGTGTCTACTTTTCCAGTTATTCTCGATACTATTTTTAAATATTGGATTTTTCGTTATTTAAATCGTGTATCTCCGTCACTTGTAGTTATTTATCATTCAATGAATGATTGATAAATGATCCACCGATATTAATCCAATTAGAATGTTTCTTACTTTGTCGTTCTACATAAGTATTAAAAAAAGTATTAAAAACTTTTTATCAGGGGGATTTTCATACTATAGTATTCTAGTAAAATGATTCCAATAACCAATAAATAGCAGAATCGTGGATAGGGAACTATATTAGCGACCTACCCAATTTATTGTAGAAATTTTCGGATCAATGATTAGATCATGCAAACTAGAAATACTTTTTCTTGGATAAAGGAACATATTACTCGATCTATTTCCGTATCACTCATGATATATATCATAACTCGGACACCCATTTCAAGTGCATATCCCATTTTTGCGCAGCAGGGTTATGAAAATCCACGAGAAGCGACTGGGCGTATTGTATGTGCCAATTGCCATTTAGCTAATAAGCCCGTGGATATTGAGGTTCCACAGGCGGTACTTCCTGATACTGTATTTGAGGCAGTTGTTCAAATTCCTTATGATAAGCAAGTGAAACAAGTTCTTGCTAATGGTAAGAAAGGGGGTTTGAATGTGGGGGCTGTTCTTATTTTACCGGAGGGGTTTGAATTAGCTCCTTCCGATCGTATTTCTCCCGAAATGAAAGAAAAGATAGGCAATTTGTCTTTTCAGAGCTATCGCCCTAATAAAAAAAATATTCTTGTGATAGGGCCTGTCCCTGGTCAGAAATATAGTGAAATCACTTTTCCTATTCTTTCCCCCGACCCCGCTACTAAGAAAGATGTTCACTTCTTAAAATATCCTATATACGTAGGGGGGAATAGGGGAAGGGGTCAGATTTATCCCGACGGGAGCAAGAGTAACAATACGGTTTATAATGCTACAAGAGCGGGCATAGTAAGTAAAATCATACGAAAAGAAAAGGGGGGATATGAAATAACCATAACAGATCCATCGGATGGACATCAAGTGGTTGATATTATCCCTCCAGGACCAGAAGTTCTTGTTTCAGAGGGCGAATCCATCAAATTTGATCAACCATTAACGAGTAATCCTAATGTGGGTGGATTTGGTCAGGGAGATGCAGAAATAGTACTTCAAGACCCATTACGTGTCCAAGGTCTTTTGATCTTCTTGGCATCTGTTATTTTGGCACAAATCTTTTTGGTTCTTAAAAAGAAACAGTTCGAGAAGGTTCAATTGGCCGAAATGAATTTCTAGACTCGCGGATTTATCGACATCGGCTTGGTAAAAAGAACAAAATTTTTGTTGTCAATTATGTATGATCAAAAAAAATCAATTCTGAAAAACCTTTTATTTACCTGCTCTTTTTCTACGAGCTTCGGGGAATCCCTTGTACCGCATTCCTAGTCATAATAGGTATATTTTTGTTTGAAGAAGACTATTTTATTTGACTTTATGACTTTACCACCTCTTTCTTTGTTTTTTTTTAGCTAAATTGAATTGATAGGACTATGTTACTATTGCCAGATTTCAATGTCATAAAATGAATCCATTTTATTCTATTTCAATGTCATAAAATGAATCCATTTTATGACATTGAAATAGAATAAAATTGGGATAGACATTAGTATAAGTAAGCGGTTAATAGAATGAACTAGAAATGTGGGGAACAAATAATTCTAGGAGGCATTATTTGTCTTCCTAGTCTTCGACACAAGAAAAGGAATTTTCTACACCCCCTTCTTGTATCGAAAGAGTAATGATTTTTGATCCTGTTCGTCAAA